AAAAAAAAAAAGAAAAAAATTATAAAATTATAGCGTCGACGCGTAGGCTTAATAAAATTAGTAAAGCAGGTTCCTTCTTTTTTTTTCAATTTCATATTTTTTTTTTCTAAAACTCCATTGGATGAGTCTTTTAACTTTAACAAAAAAAGGCCCGGCTGGGGACTGACCAGGCCAGGCTATAAAAAAAAGATCTTTTACTTGTGTTTGGACGAGACAAAATAAAAAGAGGATTCTCTATTTTTATTTTTGTGGTTTTATTTTTTTATCTTTCGTGTTCGAGCCTTTTCTTTATCTAATATTTATCTAAATTTTTTTTTGTAAATAGAATTACTGAGAAAGTTCTATAAAAAAAGGTTATATATTATATAATAGTAATATATATATATTATATATATATAAATAGATGAAAAAAAAAAAAAAAAAGAAATTATATATATAATAAAATATAGAAAACAAAAAAAACATATATAATAAAGAATAATCTATACAAAAAAGAAAGCTTTTTAAGAATAAAGTTGAGAAGGTTTTTTTCAAGCTTTTTTTATAATGGAACCTAATAAGTATCCCTTTTCAATTAGGAGAGATGGCTGAGTGGACTAAAGCGTTGGATTGCTAATCCATTGTATGAGTTAATCGTACCGAGGGTTCGAATCCCTCTCTTTCCCTTTCTCCTTTTGATGATGTGTAATAGATAAAAAAAACAAATAAAATTCGAGCATTTCCACTAATTAAATAAAGCAATAAAAAACCTTGCTTTTTTATTCTTCACGTCCCGGATTACGTCCTGGATCATTAGATAGGAATCCAAATATGAAGAGAGAAACAAAGAATATAACTACAGTGTATACAAAAAGTTTGAGAGTAAGCATTACACAATCTCCAAGATCTTACTTTTTTTTTTGAAAAAAAAAAAGAGAATAGATTCTCTATTTTTATACCAAATATCTAATTTTGATACCAAAAAATAAAGTGATTTATTTTTGTGAGCTCGAATCTAATTAGGTTCTTTCGTTTAGGGAAAAGAGGAGAAAATTTAGGAAATAGAATGATCCAGATTTAGTATGGCTACCAAAAAAATTAAATATTTGAATTGAGAGTTCGTTTATACGTCAATATTTTTTTGATCTTTTGAATTGTTGGAAGAAAAAAACCGCGAATTTTTATAAGACAGTATTAAGAATTTCATCGAAAACTTACAGCTGCTTGCCAAACAAAGGCTAAGAGAAGAAAGAAAAGAGGTATTACGGGCATAACATCTACGATTGGATTCAAAAAGGCGTAGGCCTCAGGCAATTTGGCGACTAAAAAAGTGCTTGAAAAAAGGGCAGAATTAAAACAAATACAGATCAAATTAAATATATTAAGCATAACAAAAATTGGTGTTCTTGTGGATAATTTAATTTTGATTGAGTTATTAATATATTTTTTATATAAAGAAAAAATAAAGAAAGATAGTCTAAAAAGACTTTGTTGAACTTACTCAATCAAAAAACCTTTCATTCTCTTATGAGAATTAAAGAAATAATATTTTCATACAATATCTTAATTGAATTCTATGTAATGATCAATAAAGTCAGTTTAATTTGCTATCTACACGTGTCAAAACTCTAGCACCTGTGTAATCTTTTTTAATTTGGGCTTAAATTGAATTGACGAATAACCAATAGCAATATTACTCTTTTAGTAGTCTTGAATAAAAATCTAAATGGGGCGTAGCCAAGCGGTAAGGCAACGGGTTTTGGTCCCGCTATTCGGAGGTTCGAATCCTTCCGTCCCAGAGTACAGTCATTACGGAATAAATTTTATATTGCCTTTGTACACCATCTTTGTGTTTCTGTTTAAAAATACAACATATTTTAAGAGTAAAATTTTGAAATGAAAATAAAAATCAACTTTTTTCATCATTTCAACCAAAAAAAATATATATATATTTATATATATAAATATATATTTATATTCAAATTTCGATTTTACATATATACAATCTGATATGGGATTCATTTGAATTCTGACTGAACCTTTTATGCGTAAATTAACTGTTCCGTTCAGAGAGAAAGAAAAAGTATAGATTACGATATACTGACTGAACTATGACTATTCATGATTCCAGAATTGAATCAATTACACAAACTAGAGGAATGTTATGGTAAAACTTCGTTTAAAACGATGTGGTAGAAAGCAACGTGCGACTTGAATTGAAGGACATGATCTGCTGTGGATTTTTTGATCCGCCACTTTTTATATAGGAATATAGGTGCTCTTGGCTCGACATTTTGTGTTCTTTTTTTTTTTGAATAAAAAAAAGAGTACAGGATGTAGCTCGAGGAGAATAGAAAGTTTTTATTCCTTTCGCAGGAGTAAGGATCTAGGGTTAGTGCGAATCAATAAGTTGTTACAACTTCGTAAGTATTTTTATTTTTATATTGAAAAAAGGACCTTTCAGGCAATTTTACAATGGAAAAATAAAATTTTCTTAAATTTGTAAAATTCTTTGAATCAAAAGTCTATCATGCGTGAATCAAGCGTTTGTATGATTTTTTGATAAAAAGAAAAGAAATCATAAACAAAATAAGGGGCTTGTTGCTGCCCTTTTTAATAAAACGATTCAAGATCACCGAAGTAATGTCTAAACCCAAAGATTCAAAGTAAGGATAAAGAATCCTGAAACAAGGAAATCCCGTTTTAAATTGTTTGAACAACTAGATCAGAATGAAGAATCAAAATTGATTCTAAAAAATGAGCCAAACAAAAAAGGGTTAGAGACTACTCAATAAAAAGAGTACTTAAGGATTTTCTGCTGAGATATTTGAGAGTTATTTAACTTGAGTTATGAGAGTAAGAATGTTACGAATTCTTTTTATGAAAAAACTATTTAGGGTTTCAATACTGGCTAATTGATTTAATGTTTTTATTAATCTATCTAATATTTGTATTTTACACAGAGAGTTAACTTAATACTCGTTGAATTTTTTCTTTTCGCTATATTAAAAATTCACAATCATATTGACAACAGTGTATCGACCAAATATAATTCTCTCATAGAGAAATAGATCTATTTATCCCGGACGCACACATGACTGGATTTTTCTTTTTTTTTTTTTTTCTTTATTCTGGTTGTATCTACATATTTGCAGTACTTTCTTTTTTGGGGTTGCTAACTCAACGGTAGAGTACTCGGCTTTTAAGTGCGACTAGCATCTTTTACACATTTGTATGAAGAAAAGGATTCGTACAGATCTACGGTAGAGTTTGTAAGACCACGACTGATCCTGAAAGGAACGAATGGAAAAAATAGCATGTCGTATCAAGGGAGAATTCAGATAACTTTTTTTTTGCTTTCCTGATCGGTACAACCTTATTTTCGGTATCGAACAAAAAAAAAGGAATTCCAATTTGGGTCGAGTGAATAAATATAAATGGATGGATAAAAAAACCAGGTTTCCTGATTCCAGGAAAAAAAAAGAAACGAGCTTCCATTCGTAATTTGAAAAATTACCCGATCTAATTAAATGTTAAAAATAGATTAGTGCCTAATACGGGTATGGGAAGGAATTTTTTTCTTGCGTGTTATTATCAATTTTTTCATGAGTCCTAATTATTTTTTCCCTAGTCCGTTTGGATTAGGTTGGAGATGGGTGTGTAAAAGAAGCAGTATATTGATAAAAAAAAAATATATATATATTTCCAAAATCAAAAGAGCGATTAGGTTAAAAAAATAAAGGATTTCTAATCATTTTGTTTTGTTATTCTATAATATAACTAACATAAATCTATTAAAGATAGAGAATCTGGTTAGCAGTCTACCTGTTTATGAGGTATCTATTGCTTTCGTAGTCTAATACCTCATTTTGACCGTATCGCACTATGTGTCATTTCAGAACTCAATAAAATAAAGACTTTACTTTCAGTTCAAATCGAATTTCAATCCAAATGGAGAAATTTCAGGGATATTTAGAGTTCGATGGGGCTCGGCAACAGAGTTTTCTATATCCACTTTTTTTTCGGGAGTATATTTATGTACTTGCTTATGATCATGGTTTAAATAGATTAAATAGAAATCGCTCTATTTTCTTGGAAAATGCGGATTATGACAAAAAATATAGTTCACTAATTGTGAAACGCTTAATTTTACGGATGTCTGAACAGAATCGTTTGATTATTCCCACTAAGGATTTGAACCAAAATCACTTTTTTGGGCATACCAATTTTTTCTATTATCAAATGATATCTGTTTTATTTGCAGTGATTGTAGAAATTCCTTTTTACCTAAGATTAGGATCCTTTTTAGAAGGAAAACAATTAAAAAAATCTTATAATTTACAATCAATTCATTCAATATTTCCCTTTTTAGAAGACAAATTCTCACATTTTAATTATGTGTTAGATGTACTAATACCTTACCCCATCCATCTAGAAATCTTGGTTCAAACCCTACGTTACCGGGTAAAAGATGCCTCTTCTTTGCATTTTTTTCGGTTATGTCTATACGAGTCTTGCAATTGGAAGAATTTTGATATAAAAAAAAAATCAATTTTGAATCCAAGATTTTTCTTATTCTTATATAATTCTCATGTATGTGAATACGAATCCATCTTTTTTTTTCTACGCAAGCGGTCTTCTCATCTACGATCGACATCTTATGAAGTCCTTTTTGAGCGAATTTTATTCTATGGAAAAATACAACATTTTTTTAAAGTCTTTGGTAATAATTTTCCGGCGATCCTAGGGTTGCTCAAGGATCCTTTCATACATTATGTTAGATATCACGGAAAATGCATTCTGGCAACAAAGGATACACCGCTTCTGATGAATAAATGGAAATTTTATTTTGTTAATTTATGGCAATGTTATTTTTCCATATGGTTTCAACCGCAAAAGGTCAATATAAATCAATTATATAAAGATAATTTAGAGTTTCTGGGTTATCTGTCAAGTTTGCGATTAAATCCTTTAGTGGTACGTAGTCAAATGCTAGAAAACTCATTTCTAATAGATAATGT